ATGATAGGGCAAGTTCCGGATTGATTCCCGATAATGGATTAGATTGCACCAATATCAATCCTTTTTATTCCAAGGCGAAGATTCAATCACTTAGCCAACATCAAGGAACTATTGGTATGTTGTTGAATCGAAATAAGGAATGCCAATCTTTGCTAATTTTGTCATCATCCAATTGTTCTCGAATTGGTCCATTCAATAGTTCGAAATATAACAATGTGACAAAAGAATCGGATCCCCTAATTCCAATTAGGGATTATTTAGGTCCCTTAGGCGCTATTGTACCTAAAATATCGAATTTTTATTCATCTTACCATTTAATAACTCATAATCAGATCGTGTTAAAGAAATATTTGCTACTTGACAATTTGAAACAGATTTTCCAAGTACTTCAAGTACTTAAATACTGTTTAATAGATGAAAATAGGAGGATTTATAATCCCGATCTATGCAGTAACATCGTTTTGAACCCATTCCATTTGAATTGGTGCTTTCTCCATCATGATTATTGTGAAGAGACATCGATCAAAATTAGCCTTGGACAATTTATTTGTGAAAATGTATGTCTATTTAAATACGAACCACACGTAAAAAAATCTGGTCAAATTTTAATTGTTAATGTCGACTTTTTAGTTATAAGATCGGCTAAGTCTTATTTGGCTACTCCTGGAGCAACTGTTCATGGTCATTATGGGAAAATCCTTTACGAAGGAGATACATTAGTTACATTTATATATGAAAAATCGAGATCTGGTGACATAACGCAAGGTCTTCCAAAAGTAGAACAAATCTTAGAAGTGCGTTCGATTGATTCAATATCGATGAACCTCGAAAGGAGAGTTGAAGGTTGGAACGAGTGTATACCAAGAATTCTTGGGATCCCCTGGGGGTTTTTGATTGGAGCTGAGCTAACCATAGCCCAAAGTCGTATCTCTTTGGTTAATAAGATCCAAAAGGTTTATCGATCCCAGGGGGTACAGATCCATAATAGACATATAGAGATTATTGTACGTCAAGTAACATCAAAAGTGTTGGTTTCAGAAGATGGAATGTCTAATGTTTTTTCACCTGGAGAATTAATCGGATTGTTGCGAGCAGAACGAGCAGGGCGCGCTTTGGACGAATCAATCTGTTATCGGGCAATCTCATTGGGAATAACAAGAGCGTCTCTGAATACTCAAAGTTTCATATCCGAAGCAAGTTTTCAAGAAACCGCTCGAGTTTTAGCAAAAGCTGCTCTACGAGGTCGTATTGATTGGTTGAAAGGCCTGAAAGAGAACGTTGTTCTGGGGGGGATTATACCTGTTGGTACCGGATTCCAAAAATTTGTGCACCGTTCAAGGCAAGACAAAAACATTTATTTGGAAATCAAAAGAAAAAATCTATTCGAGTTGGAAATGAGAGATATTTTGTTACACCATAGAGAATTATTTTGTTCTTACGCGACAAACAATTTCCATGAGACAAATTTACATGAGACATCAGAACAATCATTTATGCGATTTAATGATTCCTAAGAGCGGATTCATTTTCACTTTAATTATCTTTTAACTATACTGGTCTGATTATTGATTTGGTAATAAATAAAATAAGTAATTAAAAAAAATTATGGTTTGTGCCGTGTATCAATGGTCAATCCCCGGTAGAAGGTTCCATCGGAACAATTATTTATTTCAAGGTACCTCGTCTCTTTGTTAATAATACGAAAAAGAAAAAACAAAAAGGAAGTGTGGGAAAAAATGACAAGAAGATATTGGAACATCAATTTGGAAGAGATGATGGAAGCAGGAGTTCATTTTGGTCATGGTACTAAGAAATGGAATCCTAGAATGGCCCCTTACATTTCTGCAAAGCGTAAAGGTATTCATATTACAAATCTCGCTAGAACTGCTCGTTTTTTATCAGAAGCCTGTGATTTAGTTTTTGATGCAGCAAGTAGGGGAAAAAACTTCTTAATCGTCGGTACCAAAAATAAAGCATCGGATTCAGTAGCATCAGCTGCAATAAGGGCTCGGTCTCATTTTATTAATCAAAAATGGCTCGGTGGTATGTTAACGAATTGGTCCACTACGGAAACGAGACTTTATAAGTTCAGGGACTTAAGAGCAGAAGAAAAGATGGGGAAACTCAACCGTCTCCCCAAAAGAGATGCAGCAATGTTGAAGAGAAAATTATCTACCTTGCAAACATATCTCGGTGGGATCAAATATATGACGGGATTGCCTGATATTGTGATCATCGTTGATCAGCAAGAAGAATATACGGCTCTTCGAGAATGTGCCATTTTGGGGATTCCAACGATTTGTTTAATCGATACAAATTGTGACCCAGATCTTGCAGATATTTCGATTCCAGCCAACGATGACGCTATAGCTTCAATTCGATTGATTCTTAACAAATTAGTATCCGCAATTTGTGAAGGTCGTTCTAGCTATATAAGAAATCGTTGATTATGATTAAGATTAAGAATAATAAAATTAGTTAATGTTAATTATTGGGCAACTCCATAGATTTATTGGATCGGTTACTTTTTTTTGAATTTTTTAAAATAGATAAAAAAAAAGAACTGGGGATATTGATATATATTATGATGTTATGTGATTTCTTGGTATCCTAAATATATGATTAATGATTCAAGTTGGTGAGTTGAGAAAGAAATGGTTGAATCAAACTAATTCCTTTTTTGAAGTTCAATTTCTATCAGAGGACAATATGAATGTTATACCATGTTACATTAAAACACTCAAGGGGTTATACGATATATCGGGTGTAGAAGTAGGCCAACATTTCTATTGGCAAATAGGAGGTTTACAAATCCATGCCCAAGTACTTATCACTTCTTGGGTCGTAATTGCTATCTTGTTAGGTTCAGCCATCATAGCTGTTCGGAATCCACAAACCATTCCGACCGACGGTCAGAATTTCTTTGAATATGTCCTTGAATTTATTCGAGACTTGAGCAAAACCCAGATTGGAGAAGAATATGGACCTTGGGTTCCTTTTATTGGAACTATGTTCCTATTTATTTTTGTTTCTAATTGGTCAGGTGCCCTTTTACCTTGGAAAATCATACAGTTACCTCATGGGGAGTTAGCTGCGCCCACGAATGATATAAATACTACTGTTGCTTTAGCTTTACCCACGTCAGTGGCATATTTTTATGCAGGTCTTACCAAAAAAGGGTTGGGTTATTTCGAGAAATACATCAAACCAACTCCAATACTTTTACCAATTAACATCCTAGAAGATTTCACAAAACCCTTATCTCTTAGTTTTCGACTTTTCGGGAATATATTGGCTGATGAATTAGTAGTTGTTGTTCTTGTTTCTTTAGTCCCTTCAGTAGTTCCTATACCTGTCATGTTTCTTGGATTATTTACAAGTGGTATTCAAGCTCTTATTTTTGCAACGTTAGCCGCGGCTTATATAGGTGAATCCATGGAGGGTCATCATTGACTAGTTTTCAAAATAGTCTTTTTTTTTTTTAGCTTATCCCAATTCATGCATGGTTCAAGATAATCTGCTTGGTTGGAGAACATAATAGATATAAATACGTATGAATATATGACCTAGAGTCGTAGGAGAGAAGATGAACGATATTACGGAATTGTAAAAAAAAAAGGATGGGTTGGGGAGGTCACACTAGATGTATGTAATGTTTATAAGTCCAGCCACTTTTTGTGTGGGTTTCGAGGAATGATTCTATAATCCGATTCAATATAAAATGTGGCCAGTTTACGTTATGGAAGAAAGAAATGTATATGTAATATGTATATGTAATATTAGATATTCACTAGTTATATAGTCCTATCTATATATAAATAGAAGTCCTTATGCCTTACCTATATACTAACTAACTATATATATATCTAACTATATGCTATATATATGTAATATATATATATAGCAATATATATAGATAGCAATATATATAGCAAAATAAATAAAAAAAATATATATATATGTATTGATATACATATTGATATCGTTATATTGATATATTGATATCGTTGATATCGATCATATTGATATCCATTGCATATATTGATGATTGCATATATTGATTTGATTGCAGTTTACTGCATTTAGATTAGATGGATTACAAGATAAGTCAAGTCCTTTCTTCTGTTTCATTTGTGATTGTGGATTGGATGAAAAAACAGATGAACTCAAGGATATAGAAGAGTAAAGAACGAAGGATGGAATGAAAGAATGGTTGGAAAGAAAGAAATGCAATAACTAGAGCCATATGTATATGGATTTACAAAAACTTCATCATGGGTAGAAACAAAAAACGAGATATCGAAGTAGTTCTGACGATTCAGTAATATTATCATTAGTTTTTAGTTACTCCGACCCAATAGATCTTAATGATCAAACTTAATGATAAAATTAAGTAATAATTCATTGGTTGATTGTATCATTAACCATTTATTTTTTTTTTTTTTTTTGTGCGAGGAACTTACCATGAATCCACTGATTTCTGCCGCTTCCGTTATTGCTGCTGGATTGGCTGTAGGACTTGCTTCTATTGGACCCGGAGTTGGTCAAGGTACTGCTGCAGGCCAAGCTGTAGAGGGTATTGCGAGACAACCAGAAGCAGAGGGTAAAATACGAGGTACTTTATTGCTTAGTCTAGCTTTTATGGAAGCTTTAACAATTTATGGACTGGTTGTGGCATTAGCACTTTTATTTGCGAATCCTTTTGTTTAATCCTAGAAATGTAAAAAAGTACCTTAGATTACATACTTATTTTACTTTTTTTCTTTATTAACTTGAAATTAAATTGTCGTTTGCTTCTTCGAATTATATCAACACTTTACTCCTATAATTACTTATTTGTTGAGACTACAGGAAGGACTGCTTTGAGGATGAGGAATTACCAGATCACTCGCTTTCTTCCTTCCCGTCCTTAGCTTAGTACAATGGAAACCTTTTTCCTTTTAGGAAACGTTTCCACAAACGATATATTTCACAATTGAAATGAGACCTAAGACCTAACC